CGTTTTTTTCCAGATGCGTTGATATTCCCCTTTTTTTAATTCCAGTTATTGATATGGTAGGGGGGGAAGAGGATTAGAGATAGAATCAAATATCTGTAACTAATCCCTTCCCTTCTTTTTTTCGAATATATGTTAGAAAAACAAAAAAGGGATTCCCCTCGGTGAAACTAGTAACTCGGTCTGGGCTCAAATTAAAATAAAATTAATAAAAAAAAGAGTGAAATGTGATGGTTGGGGCAACAATATCATACAAGATACTTAAATAAAAATGAAATGTTGTTTGGCAATTTTAAATTATAAATCTAGTAATATAGTTAGTAATCATTATATTCCTTATTTAATTACTTATTTATTTATTAATATTATTTATTTATTAATATATTGATTTATTGCAACGAAATCTTTCTTTCATAATTAGATTTTGAGTTACCTGTTTTTTTGTTCCTTTCTTCTTCCTCATTTCGGATCGGAAATTTAAAGAATTGAATGAATCAAAAACTAAAGGAGGCTCATGGCCAAGGGTAAAGATGTCCGAGTAACGGTGATTTTGGAATGTACCAGTTGTGTTCGAAATCGTCTTAATAAGGAATCAACGGGCATTTCCAGATATATTACTCAAAAGAATCGACATAATACGCCTATTCGATTGGAATTGAGAAAATTCTGTCCCTGTTGTTATAAACATACGATTCACGGGGAGATAAAGAAATAGATCTAACCAGTCACTCGTGTGTCAGTCTTCCGTTCTAAGGAAGATCAAAAATGACATATTAGATATATCTAATATATAACAATATATATTAATTTAAATATAAGCAAACCAAATCCTATTTCGATCAGATCAACCGTGATGGAGAATTACGAAATAGGATAGGGTAAGGTAAGGAATAAACAAACCATGGATAAATCCAAGCGAATCTTTCTTAAATCCAAGCGATCTTTTCGTAGGCGTTTGCCTCCGATCCAATCGGGGGATCGAATTGATTATAGAAACATGAGTTTAATTAGTCGATTTATTAGCGAACAAGGAAAAATATTATCTAGACGGGTGAATCGATTGACCTTAAAACAACAACGATTAATTACTATTGCTATAAAACAAGCTCGTATTTTATCTCCGTTACCCTTTCTTAATAATGAGAAACAATTTGAAAGAAGCGAGTCAACCGCTAGAACTCCTGGTCTTAGAACCAGAAAAAAATAGGCTGACTCTTGAATGGAATCAAAAAAATTCCAATCCAAACTCAAATGTGGATTGACGCTTTTTTTTTTTTTTCGAACGACAAGACAATCAAATACGTATTTCCTATTTTTCGAAAAAAAAAAAAAAAAAAATTGGGGAAGAAGAATAAGAAATATTTTTTATTGAACGTGTTTCTTCATTTTCATTTTGACGACAGTTTCATATTTTATCATACTAATTTCTACTCTACCTTCCCAGAGTTCATTCTACAGGGAACTCCATTTAAACCATTCCAACGGATTCCTTTCACTCTCTTTATTTTATGATCTCATTGGAAATCATATAAAGACAACTCTTATTTAATATAGCTATTTGTGCAAGTATTTTACGATTAAGAAGCAACTGTTTCTTGTACAGCTTGTTTATTAATTTACTATAACTAAAGTATACTTTATTATCTCGAATTACTGCATTTATACGAGTGATCCACAAACGACGAAAATCTCTCTTTTGTCTACTCCTATCCCGATGAGCCGAAACCAAAGCTCTTATTTTCTGTTGAGTAATAGTCCGAGTAAGTCTTGAATGAGCCCCTCGAAAAGTTGATGCAAATAAACGGATTTTTGTTCTACGTCTTCGAGCTATATACCCTCGTTTAATTCTGGTCATTGAATAAATGAAACTTTGATGAATAACTAATTGATTTCCTTTCTTTCAGTTATTCCCTTCCCGTGTCCTAGTCTATTAATAACAAAACGGATTCTTCCAATGTATAAAATAAAAATTCCAATGGCTTTTGCTACTCTAACCTTCCCGACCACGATTTATTTTTAGGCATTTGGCCTAGAAATAAAAATTGTATTGATACTAAGTATCAAAAACACATAGTAAATAAAAAATAATAAATAAAAATGGATTCTAGTGGGTTCCGTCGTTTCTATGGTTACTTCTTAAACGGGGAGGTCCTCTCTATACACCGGAGCCGTTCCTTCATTTAATCAATGTTATTGTTAACTTGTACAGTTCACACTCTTTGGCTCTACCCAAAATTATCTAGTACTAGGTCTTTCACAACGAGATCCATTGATACAGTAACGGTATTTAATTATGAAGATTTGCTGAGTAGCTGACCCTGTTAGTCCGTTCGTGCAAGAATAAGGCTTAAAATTTTGACCTTTTTAAAAAAAAATTTCCCCTGCTTAATGAATACCATTTGCTATTAATGGGGAATCCTTTCTCATCTTATCTTAAATTTTAAATTGAGGTGATTGGATTTGCACCAATGGGAACCATACATTTGATACCCCAATCGAAGGATAGATCTTTTTTTTTTAAGCTATTGAATATTCAATGGAGTTCTCGTCCATTCTATCCTACTCACTGGTACGGATCGGTGATACTGGATCAAGTGTTTTCTCCTAGTCCACGGTCTGAACGAGTCGCACATACACCCTAGTACATGTTCCTCGTCGCTGAGGACATCCTCCAAGAGCGGGGGATTTCGTGACATTTCTGATTGGCTGTCTTGCATTTCTAATAAGTTGTTTAATAGTTGGCATGTTGAATCATATATATAATGGGCTGGTTTAGATCGATCTTAACCAGATACTTAGGAATTCTTTTTTTCTATATTTTAAATTTCTATATTAATAAATTTTTAATATAGAATAGTAAATCCGGTAAGAAGATAAACACGAATTCATGTGAAATCCTTGTTCTTTTTCTTTTTTATTCAGTCGCTACAAGATCAACAATTCCATGAGCTTGGGCTTCTGTTGCTGACATAAAAACATCTCTTTCCATGTCTTCGGATACAACCCATAAGGGTTTGCCTGTCCTTTGTGCATAAACCCTTGTGATGGTTTCGCGCAGCTTCAGCAGCTCTTCCGCTTCCAGGACAAATTCTCCCGTCTGTGCCTCATAAAAAGAACTAGCAGGTTGATGGATCATTACCCTGATGATATAATATATGATATAACATAAAAAATGTTTCTTCTATCTCTCATGATGAAAGTGAAAGGTGAGTAGATAAAGAATAATCAAAATCAAAAAGATATAATTGAACAACCGTACAGGCATTTTTTGCGCATTGCATACGGCTCTATAATGGAATTCACCCTTTTTTTACCTTACTTACATCGAAGAAATATAAAATAAATGATAGGGTCTATCAGACTCAGGTTGGTAAATGATCCAATAACCACCCTTCTTTTTGTAGTAGTTCAAAAATCCTATAAAAATACTATGATGGTTCCGTTGCTTTATATATTTATTTCGTCTGTTATTTAGCAATCCCAAAGTTTCTTTTTTGTTTTTTGTTTTTTCAAATAAAAAAAAAAAAACAAGATTTATTTTCTTTCATAACCTAAATATTGTTAGCCCCCTGGTGTGAAAACAAAAAAGTTTGTGACGCTGAAATAGGCCTCCCGATAGATTGACTAAAATTGAAAATGCCCATTTATCTCATACTACTGTTTCGATACGTAATCTAAGGGTTTAAAAAAAATTTTCATATCGAATTCGAAGTGCCATGCTATTATTACTTAATATTCATATTTTATATAGAATATTCATATTTTATATAGAGCGAAGGCATAGTTGTCTTTTTTTTTCTCTCAAATCAAATAAAAAACTCATTGGCGCCGAGCGTGAGGGAATGCTAGACGTTTGGTAATTTCCCCTCCGACAAGAATAAAAGATCCCATCGAAGCGGCTAATCCCATGCATACTGTCTGTATATCTGGTCGCACAAATTGCATAGTATCATAAATAGCTACGCCGGGTATTACCCACCCGCCAGGAGAGTTTATAAACAAATACAGATCTTTGGTCTCATCCTCTATGCTGAGATATACCATAAGACCAATAAGTTGATTCGAGATCTCGTTATCAACCCCTTGGCCTAAAAAAAGCAATCTTTCTCGATAAAGTCGGTTGGTTGGGATAAAATGGTATCCCTTAGAAACCGTACATGCACCTTTTGATGCATACGGTTCAACAAAAATAATGAAAAAAGGAATCAATGTGTAGATTCTAGCTTTTTTTTTTCATAACAGGTTTTTAAACTTATAAAATAAAATGTACTTTTCTTTCATTTTTTAAGAAAGATGGGTTTTGGCCTGTTTTGTTTATCTAAAAAAATGGCTAAGCTTATCTGACTAACTTTTCATTGATGTATTGTTTCATCGAGATACAATCTAAATCGCGATGTAATTTTCTTGTTCCTGACTGGGCTTCTTCAATTTTTTTAGGTTTATGCTCTACTCCGAGTAAAGACCCGCCCGATTTTGATTTGTACATATAGGACAAATGCCCCAATACCACGTCCTTTCGCTACGACTTACCTATTTATTTTTTTTTTTTTTCTCAATTTATTTCATGTCTTCCCACAAATATTCAATGCATTGATCATATTATTCGATTGATTAAGAGTTTGAGATCGCTTTTATTTTTAAATATCTAAATAAATCGAAATAACTAAAATATGATATAAATATGATATTAAGTCGTAATCATAAATAGATTTATTACCAATTGGTTTTTTTTCTAAACGGAGCCTGATACTTCATTTGATTGGTCTAACCAAGCCAACCATAAATTATTCTAATTGATAATATCAATCCGTATACCCTCCCTAAAAAATGGACCTAATTGCACTTCACGCTCCAAATTTTTGATAATTGAATCAATCTTTCTCGGGCGAAAGAGGGGATATCTCGATCGGGGAAGAGAACGGGGAAATACCGTATGCCCAATATATCTGACAAGTCGCACTATACGTCAATCCACACTGCATCCTCCTCTCCAGGACTCCGAAAGGGTACTCTTGGAACACCAATAGGCATTAAATAAAAGAAAAATTAAGTACTATATCTCACTTTGATGTGAAAGCGTAACAATGGGTTTAGTGGCCTAATACTATTGATTTTATTATCCTATTTTATCCATAGATTGACTAAGTTCATAAAAAAAGAAAACAAAATGAATAACAGAAAATTCTTACAAATGAGTCCTTTGAATGATGAACAAATACATATACATTCACTCATATAAAACGGTATCAACCCCCTTACCATTGCGTATTGTTACTTATCGGGTATAGAATAGATCTGCTTCTTTTTGTTCCTACGAACAAAATAGTTTCATTATTACTAAAAGTAATTATTACGAAAAGCATCAAACAAATATTAATCCTTTCCCCGAGGGAATCCCCTAAAAAAGGGGGTCCAGAGCATAGCTTTTTCCAATGCAATAAAGTTACATTGTGTTTATTTTTCGTTGATAAAGAGGTATTTCCATGGGTTTGCCTTGGTATCGTGTTCATACCGTCGTATTGAATGATCCCGGTCGTTTGATTGCTGTCCATATAATGCATACAGCTCTGGTTGCTGGTTGGGCCGGTTCGATGGCTCTATACGAATTAGCCGTTTTTGATCCCTCTGACCCTGTTCTTGATCCAATGTGGAGACAGGGTATGTTCGTTATACCCTTCATGACTCGTTTAGGAATAACGAATTCGTGGGGCGGTTGGAGTATCACAGGGGGTACTGTAAGCAATCCGGGTATTTGGAGTTACGAAGGTGTGGCCGGTGCACATATTGTGTTTTCTGGCTTGTGTTTTTTGGCAGCTATCTGGCATTGGGTGTATTGGGATCTAGCAATATTTACTGATGAACGTACAGGAAAACCCTCTTTGGATTTGCCTAAGATCTTTGGAATTCATTTATTTCTCTCAGGGGTGGCTTGCTTTGGTTTTGGTGCATTTCATGTAACAGGATTGTATGGTCCTGGAATATGGGTGTCCGATCCTTATGGACTAACCGGAAGGGTACAGGCCGTAAATCCAGCGTGGGGTGTGGAGGGTTTTGATCCTTTTGTTCCGGGAGGAATAGCTTCTCATCATATTGCAGCAGGGACCTTAGGCATATTGGCAGGTCTATTTCATCTTAGTGTTCGTCCACCCCAACGCCTATACAAAGGATTACGTATGGGAAATATTGAAACCGTCCTTTCCAGTAGTATTGCTGCTGTCTTTTTTGCAGCTTTTGTAGTTGCTGGAACTATGTGGTATGGTTCAGCAACTACCCCGATTGAATTGTTTGGTCCCACGCGCTATCAATGGGATCAAGGATACTTCCAACAAGAAATATATAGAAGAATTAGTGCTGGCTTAGCCGAAAATCAAAGTTTATCCGAAGCTTGGTCGAAAATTCCTGAAAAACTGGCTTTTTATGATTACATCGGCAATAATCCGGCAAAAGGGGGATTATTCAGAGCGGGCTCAATGGACAGCGGGGATGGAATAGCTGTTGGGTGGTTAGGACATCCTATCTTTAGAGATAAAGAGGGGCATGAACTTTTTGTACGTCGTATGCCGACGTTTTTTGAAACATTTCCAGTTGTTTTGGTCGACGGGGACGGAATTGTTAGAGCCGATGTTCCTTTTCGAAGGGCAGAATCAAAATATAGTGTCGAACAAGTAGGTGTAACTCTTGAGTTCTATGGCGGCGAACTGAATGGAGTCAGTTATAGCGACCCTGCTACTGTGAAAAAATATGCTAGACGTGCTCAATTGGGTGAAATTTTTGAATTAGATCGTGCTACTTTGAAATCTGATGGTGTTTTTCGTAGCAGTCCAAGGGGTTGGTTTACCTTTGGGCATGCTTCGTTTGCTTTGCTCTTCTTCTTCGGACACATTTGGCATGGTGCTAGAACCTTGTTTAGAGATGTTTTTGCTGGTATTGATCCGGATTTAGATGCTCAAGTGGAATTTGGGGCATTCCAAAAACTTGGAGATCCAACTACAAGAAGACAGGTAGTTTGATACATATTGCTTTGTTACTTTTCGTTTTTATTTTATTTGACTGACTATAAGGTTGGGGTACCGGATAAATCTTGATTTGACATTTGACTCGCTGCCCTTTCTTTGATTTTTGTTCTTTCTTTATCCGGGAGACGGTCCAAACTAAACAGATATGGAAGCTATAATTGTAAACCACGATCGAATCTATGGAAGCATTGGTTTATACATTCCTTTTAGTCTCAACTCTAGGAATAATTTTTTTCGCTATCTTTTTTCGCGAACCGCCTAAAGTTCCAACCAAAAAGTAAAAGGGGGAAATGATTTTTCATTATCTCAATTGAAAGTAACGATCCTCCCAATCATGGGAGGATCATTACTTCGACTAGTCCCCGTGTTCCTCGAACGGATCTCTTAGTTGTTGAGAGGGTTGCCCAAACGCAGTATATAAGGCGTACCCAGTAAAACTTACAAGTAAACCAGATAAAAAGATGGCAACTAGGGTTGCTGTTTCCATTATTATATAGTTTTAAGACATTATGTAGTTTTAAGACCACAATGGATCTATGATAAGATCATTTATTTACAACGGAATGGTATACAAAGTCAACAGATCTTAATGAATATAAAATATTATGGCTACACAAACCGTTGAGGGTAGTTCTAGATCTGGCCGCCCAAAACGAACTAGTGCCGGGGGTTTATTGAAACCATTGAATTCAGAATATGGTAAGGTAGCTCCTGGTTGGGGAACTACTCCTTTGATGGGTCTCGCAATGGCTCTATTTGCAGTATTTCTATCTATTATTTTGGAGATTTATAATTCGTCCATTTTACTGGATGGAATTTCAATGAATTAGATTTACAAGAACCATTAACTAGCTTTTTCAATACAAAGTGAAACATTGCATTTAGTTTTCTGATTTTTATCTCATTCTATTTTGGTAGTTCGACCGTGGGATTTATTTTTTTCTGTATTTCCGGAATATGAGTGTGTGACTTGGTATAATTGATCCTATGGTTAGTACAGAGAATAGATCTGTCATCTTGATAGAGATGGTTTTACTTCGTCAGCTATTCATTTTAGTATCTGGAGCACGGAATATATGAAATAGATTAATATTAGAACTATGATTCATACTTAATAGTCAGACCTCGTGGCCGGACTTCAAAACTTTTTTAAAGAGTTAGAAGTTATAAATAGAATTTTTTTTTATTTCAAACTTCTGTTTAGGCTTATTTTGATCAAAGGACAAAAATTTTTTTCGTCATTAGATCTAGTCATTGAATAAGTGATGATCCAATGGTTCTTACTCAGGGAATTTTGGGACTTAGTTTTAGAAGGTTTTATTGAATCATCGTGGTTCTAGTATGAATCTGCGGTTTTAATCGATTCATAGGGTCTTAACAAGAGAATTCCTATCAATAAAATCAATAAAAAAACAGCAGCAAAGCCGTATTACACATAAATAAGAAAATAGGTAAATAGAAGATTCAAGAGGCCTTAACGAACAATATAGAGATGAACGAGCCGACTTGATTTTTTGGCATTATAACCACAAGGAATAGTTTTGGAGTTTTTTATTCTTTCATATCTTATCTTAAGAAAAAACGGAATCGTAGAATTAATAAATTTAAAACTTTCTATTCCACACACCCGTTCTATAGTATTGGGGTGTTTCTGTTTGAGCCGTACGAGATGAAATTTTCATATACGGTTCTCGGGGGGGGTCTTCTTGTTTTACCTATCTCAATAAAATCTATGATTGGTTCGAAGAACGTCTTGAGATTCAGGCAATTGCAGATGATATAACTAGTAAATATGTTCCTCCTCACGTCAACATATTTTATTGTCTAGGAGGAATTACGCTTACTTGTTTTTTAGTACAAGTAGCTACGGGGTTTGCTATGACTTTTTATTATCGTCCGACCGTTACAGAGGCTTTTGCTTCTGTTCAATATATAATGACTGAAGCGAACTTTGGTTGGTTAATCCGATCAGTTCATCGATGGTCGGCAAGTATGATGGTCCTAATGATGATTCTACACGTATTTCGTGTATATCTCACTGGTGGTTTTAAAAAACCCCGTGAATTGACGTGGGTTACAGGTGTGGTTTTGGGTGTATTGACCGCATCTTTTGGTGTAACTGGTTATTCCTTACCTTGGGACCAAATTGGTTATTGGGCAGTAAAAATTGTAACGGGCGTGCCTGATGCTATTCCTGTAATAGGATCGCCCCTGGTAGAGTTATTACGCGGAAGTGCTAGTGTGGGACAATCCACTTTGACCCGTTTTTATAGTTTACACACTTTTGTATTACCCCTTCTTACTGCCGTCTTTATGTTAATGCACTTCCCAATGATACGTAAACAAGGTATTTCGGGCCCTTTATAAGGAAGACTCTATATTATTAATATTTTGAATCAATCATTTATCACTTGGGGTAGGAACAATAGTATTTCATTGCTACAAATATGGATTATTGAAAAAAATAAGACATGTATTTGGATATTTCTCTTCCACTCTACAAAAATATATATTATATATTTTTGACACTTATAGTTGAAGCGAATTCTCCGAAGATAAAATGGATTATGGGAGTGTGTGACTTGAACTATTGATCGGGCCGTGCAGATATATGCCCTTATCTGCCACATTTGAATTTACAACAAAAATGTGTCTTTGTTCCAACCATAGCGTAAGCCCCATACAGAGGATAGGCTGGTTCGTTTGAAGAGAATCCTTTCTATGATCAGATCCGGTCATGTCGTATATGATATGAACTGGCTCCGTAAGATCCAAGTGATTGGCATAATCCAGATTATGCGTTATCTATTGCACTTACTAAATAGTATATAAATGTATTCATTTCTTCTGCATTGACTCGATTTATGTATGATACTATCGGAGTGAAACAGGGGATCTAAAGAAGAACAAAGGCTCGACTATATTAGTAACAAGTAAATTCTTTGTATGTAAAAAGCCTCGATAGGGGGGTAAAGGCTAATTGCAAG